GTCCCTCAACTCTCAGGGTACCGATCAGCAGCAAGTGCCGCCGAGTATACAAACACTACCAACATCGCCCCTACATAAATTATAACTAAAATGAGTGCCAAAAACGTACCCCCCGAACCAACTACCACCGCACAACCAAACCCCGCAACAGCTACCAGCCCAAACGCCCCGTAAAAGGGGGAAGGGTTACAAGCGACCGCAACCATGCTCAAAATAAAGCCCCCTAAGAAAAAACAAGCAACGTATGTCATCATGAATTCTTGCCCAGCATTTAGCCAAGCCTAGCAGCCTTTTATACTCACAGCCACCGATTTCAAGAACTCTCCCTCACCATTAACACATATTATATATATATATAAATGCGTTCACATATAAAACATTTTG